TTTTCAAGGAAATAGAGAATAGCAGGAACGTTTAAATAAGTTTGATTCTTTATCGGATCATAAAAACCCACTTTCCGAAGAGCTCTTCCCTCTCTTCGGCATCGAACATCAATTGCAACAATTCGATAGACGGCTCATTGGGATAGATGTAGATAAACAATACCCCCCCTAGAAACGTATAGGAAGTTTTCTCCTCGTACGGCTCGAGAAAAAATGATTCGAAGTTTTCTCTATATCTATATATAGAATTCTAATGAATGGCAAAAAGGTCCATAAAATAAATTAGACTATGATTTCACTCGTTTTTTTCTTCGTCCCTCCTAAAAAAAATCATTTGTACTCATAACTCAAGTTGTATAATTCTCAAAAATAGCTCAAAGGAAAATCTTTAGGCAATTTCATTTATTGAGTAGTCTTTAACCCCTTTTTGTTTGTCTCATTGAAAATCTATTTTGATTCTTTATTTTGATCCAGTTATTGAGACAATTAAAACGGTGTTTCCTTGTTTCGGGATCCTTTCTCTTTGTTTTAAATCATTGGGTTTAGACATTACTTCGGTGTTTCTCAATCTTTTCAAAATGGTAGCAACATACCCCTTTTGTGATTTCTTTCTACCAAAGAATCATACGAACGGTTGATTCTCGGGTGATACACTTTGGATCAAAAGAGTTTTCTCAATTCCAACAAATTTTCTTTTTAAATTGAAACTTGCTGAAATCGGATCCTTTCGATTTCTATATCGAAGATCTACTTACGAAGTTGTTTCAATTTATTGATTGGCATTAACCCTAGATCTTTGCCCCCGAGAAATGAATTAATACTTTCTACTCGAGCTCCATCATGTACTATGTTTATTTACATTACAACCCAACAAAAAAGAGGGGTTATATTATAGTGCAACAATAGTGCAACAAATGATGTCGAGCCAAGAGCACTTTCATTCCTATATAAAATGGTGGATGTAAGACTAAGAATCCACACCGGATCGCGTCCTTCAAGTCGCACGTTGCTTTCTACCACATCGTTTCAAACGAAGTTTTACCATAACATTCCTCTAATTTGTAACCCGTATGGAATTGATTCAATTGTGGAATCATGAATAGTCATTGGTTCAGCCGTCTATAGGCATAGTACCTTTTTATTCTATACATAGATGATCCAAATTTTTCTGAAAAATCTGATTAAAAAAAAAAAACAAATTAACAGAAATATCTAAGAGAAATATGGAAATACTAATATAAATAATACGAATAAATGCATTCTTTTTGAATCTTGTATCCTCAAGTGACTCGATAGGCTAGGGCTAGATTTAGATTGACATTGACCCAACCCTAACTTCTTCAAATATCAAAGATTCAACTCCCAAGGAATCAGTAAAAATCTTTCTAATTGAAAAAGTTTCCTATTTCTACATCATTATTTGAATAAAGTTTGACAGTAAATACTACATTTGATCATCAAAGAGAAATCTCTATTTCTTTTCGAATTGATTCATCAATAATTTAAAGCAGATAACTAGATTGAACAAGAAATTCAATTTCTTTTTTTTTTTGATATAGCTAAAAAAGACTGATGTAAGGTAAGAGTTAGGTCCTTTGGATTCTGATTTTATCAATCAGATGGACAAAAAGAGGGTTTTCATATCAGATAGACCGAACAACTGTTACTGTTATGGATATTCTATGTTAAAAATTTCCATTTTCACATTGAAGCAATTACAATTCTTTTTCACAAAAATCGAAAGACTGCTATCACTGAAATACAACGAAATCAAACAATACATACATAGAAGCTAAGCATTTCCTCATTTATATGTATTTTCCTATTTTGTTTAACCTGGGGTTAAGTAATCTTTCTGCAATTTTGTCATTCAAGTGAATAAAATGTATGAGTAACCCCGTCTCAATTGTTAGATTAGATAGATTTACAATTATTCATTAAAGCCAAACACCAAATCCCTAAAAAGTTCAAAAAAAATACATTGGTTACATATGTAACTTGATTCTTTGTTAATGTGATTCGAACAGACACAGAGATTTAAATTCATAAATATCTTTGGTTGCTGATTAACGGCCATCTACTCCCCGAATTCAATGGAAATGATGATTCATAAATCTCAAAAAGATCTCTTTTTATGGAATATGAACTATCTCTTGTCTAGGGACAAAGACAAACAAGTCCAGATTACATCTTTGCTACTATTTATTATTTTACCCTAACGCAGCCTTAAGAGATGTAATCTCATTGAGTGAATTTAATTAGTTAGTACCAAGAGACCCCTCTTACTCTTATTTAGAATTCAGGGATCCGCAGAACATTAAGATTAATAATTTGGGATACCTCATTTAAGTTTAAGGGGTAGGGAAAAAGAAATAGGAAAAATAGGCCCCTTCGCATTTTGATTCAAAATAAATCATTGAAAATTCAATATAGAGATGAGACCTAAGGTTTTTCTAAGTAACTAACTTCCTTCAATATGAGGGGATGGGTATATGATGAAAAGCCCGCCCTACCCCTTTTGAATTCAAACTTTTGTGATCTATGTTACCATCTTACCTGGATCACAAATATATTCAGTTACATTTGCGTGTCATTTGCACTCAATTCCATTCAGTTTGTTGTGAAAAAAAAAGATATGATTCTTCTCTGAATCATTTAAAATAAAAAAAAAAAAAGAATCACATTCTATGACTAATATTATACCTTTAAACAGAAGGTTATTTAAAAAGGAATCTTTATTCTGATAGAATGGATACGCTCTGGGACGGAAGGATTCGAACCTCCGAATAGCGGGACCAAAACCCGTTGCCTTACCACTTGGCGACGCCCCATTTAGATTTCTATTCGACACTAATAAAGACTAATATTGGTGTTGCGTATTCGTCAATTCCAGTCTAAATATCTATAGAAAATATTTTTCTAGACTAGATTAGATTCTTGCTAGGATTTTGACACGTGTAGATATAGAATTCAACTGAATTTATTGATCATTACATATAATTCAATTAAGATATTGAATGAAAGTATGATTTCTTCTATTCTCTTTTGAGAATTGGAGGATTTTTGATTGGGTGGGTTCAAAGAAAAAGAGGGGCTTTTTGTCTACCTTACTTCATTTTTCCTTATTTATATCAATAACTCAACCAAAATGCAATTATCTCCAAGAACAAAATGTCTGTTATGCTTAATATCTTTAGTTTGATCTATATCTGTCTTAATTCTACCCTTTATTCGACTAGTCTTTTCTTCGCCAAATTGCCCGAGGCCTATGCTTTTTTGAATCCTATCGTAGATGTTATGCCGGTCATACCTTTGTTCTTTTTTCTCTTAGCCTTTGTTTGGCAAGCTGCTGTAAGTTTTCGATAAAATCTTTAATACTATCCCAGAAAATTCATGATTTATTCGAGAAAAAAACTCTAACAATTAAGAAGAGCAACTAATACAGTATGAACCTTCGATTCAAACACGGAAAGTCGGGGGTAACCTCGAGAAATCAAAACCCAGCTCGACCCATTTCGTCATTCTGACCTTTTTTCCAACGAAAGCCCCTAACCCTATTAGGGTCCCCCCCAATCTTTAATTGGGGTATGAAATCCATTTTTGGTAATGAGCGACTCTTATTACAAATGACTTTGAATTTCAGAAAATCCTTTTCTATTTTTAGAAATCACTTCATTTCTTGGTGTCAAAATAGGATAGAATCTATTAGAATATTCTAAATATTTAGAATATTCTAGTATAAAAAATGGAGGATCTATTCTCTTTTCTCGTTTTTTCCAAAAAAGGATCTTGGAGATTGTGTAATGCTTACTCTTAAACTTTTCGTTTACACAGTAGTGATATTCTTTGTTTCTCTGTTCATCTTTGGATTTCTATCTAATGATCCAGGACGTAATCCTGGACGTGAAGAATAAAAAGGGTTTTCGTTTTCCTTGCTTGATTTTATTTCTTAGGATTTTTTTATCTATTCCACATGCTGAACTAGGAAAAAGAAAAGGGGTTTGCAAAATTTGAAAGATAAATCAATCATCAATGGAAACGGAAAGAGAGGGATTCGAACCCTCGGTACGAATAGCTCGTACAACGGATTAGCAATCCGCAGCTTTAGTCCACTCAGCCATCTCTCCCAATTGAAAAAGGTAATAATTACTATGTTACATTACACATGAAGTAAGGATTGAAAAAAGTCTTTCTTTCTCTTTCTTTATTATATAGATATGTACAACTTTTACCAGCAATTTCATTTAGATAGAAGTAAGGGCTCGAAAGAGCCAATAGACAAATCTAAAGAAAAATAAAGAAGACCCCGTTGCTTTGATTTTGTTCCTTTTATTCCCATAGCCTGGCCCGGTCAATACCTAGCCGGGCCTTTTTTGTTCCAACGAATCCTAGCTAAAGGGATTTAGCTGATTTGAATTTGAAAACAAAAATGCTTGCTATTAAAGCAGCAATAAAAAGGCGCGGGGCTATTTCCATTCTTTTATATATAAATGGATATAAATTATATAAAAGTCGCATTTCTTATTTTATAATTCCTTCTCCCTTTTTGAGTTACTTGACGACCTTACGGGAATAAAAAAAATGAAACTATGGGTTGTTAAATAATAATGAATGCATTTTTCTGTTATGATTTCAGTGGTTTTAGCGAGCCATATCTATTAAAACCCCTCCAGCAAAAGAAAAGGTAGAGTAGAGCTTGTTATTTAGTTATTTAAAAGAGCCCCCCTTTCTTTCCGGAATCTCATTAAATTGAAACCCCCCACGAAAAACATCGACACTCGCATTTTCATGATTCTTTTATGATCCTATCTTTATTACGCCCAATTCCTCTGTTCGACAAAAAGTTCATTTGTATATAATATTCTATTATAGTTATAGCGGGTATAGTTTAGTGGTAAAAGTGTGATTCGTTCTATGAATCCCCTTAAGAGTTAAGGGATCTTTCGGTTTGATTCATATTCCGATCAAAAACTTGATTTCTTAAAAAGGATTGAATCCTT